AAAGTATTTTAACAATCTTTTCGGTCATGTTAGTAGATGCTATTCGAACCGTCCCTTTTCTAGTCATGTCAGCATTTCGTATAGAGGTTATTATGTCAGCAATAGTGTCCCTACCCATGATAAACTAAAATGATTGTTGTCTCCTATTTTTGATATAATCAACATGCTTTTATTTCAAAATTGGAAATATATAATATATATATAATAAAAAAATGAGTTAATATAAATTATGTATTAGTTTCAATTATTTAATATCTTATTGTCTTTAATCTTTAATATAGATTTTTTGAATAATAAAATCTATTATAGATTTCCAAATTCTCTATTATGTTATAGAAAGGTATATGCGTAAGATACAATCTAATGCACTAATTAATATATTTCATTTAAATACTATGTGTAATAGAACTATATTAGTAGGTATGATCTTATAATACCTCAGGTGCTAATGAAACTATTTTAGTGAAACTTAACTGTCTCAATTCTCGAGCAATCGCACCAAAAACTCGAGTTCCTTTTGGATTTCCTTCTTGATCAATGACAACAGCAGCATTGTCATCATATCGTATTATCATGCCATTGTCACGTTTAAGTTCTTTACAAGTACGTACAATTACAGCTCTGACCACTTCTGATCTTTCTAGGGGGGTGTTTGGTAATGCTTCCTTGATCACAGCAACAATAATGTCACCGATATGAGCATATCGACGATTACTAGCTCCGATGATTCGAATACACATTAATTCTCGAGCCCCACTGTTATCCGCTACATTCAAATGGGTTTGAGGTTGAATCATATCATTTTAAATCTGTTCTTTCAATGCAAAGCAAAGAATGAAGTAAAAAAAAAAAAAGAAATATTGTTTGTACAAAAAAAAAAAAAGACATCCGCAACTGTTTTTTATCCCCAAGACTTTTTCTTTGATTCTACGTTCCTATCCTGAAATAATGAATTGAGTTCGGATAGGCATTTTCGAGGCTGCTATAGAAATAGCCTTTCGGGCTATATTTTCTGCGACTCCGCCCATTTCATAAAGTATTCTACCCGGTTTGACGACAGCTACCCAATATTCGGGGGATCCTTTACCCGAACCCATACGTGTTTCGGCCGGTCTTAACGTAACGGGTTTGTCTGGAAATATACGTACCCATATTTTTCCACCACGTCGCACATTTCGCGTCATTGCTCGACGCCCTGCTTCTATTTGTCTAGATGTGATCCACGACGGTTCAAGTGCCTGCAGAGCATATTTACCGAAACAAATACGATTGCCTCGATAAGATATCCCTCTCATTCTTCCTCTATGTTGTTTACGAAATCTGGTTCTTTTGGGGTTATAGTCGATGGTTCTTTAGCAATTCCACCTCTACTGCAAAACCGGACATGAGAGTTTCGTCTCATCCGGCTCCTCGCGAATCAAAGGATTCAAGTTTAATGAAAATCGACTGTGGATTCTTTTTTGAGATTTCATCTAATCGATTAGAAATTTCTATATCTTTTTTCGATATCCACGTAAAAATTTATTCTATTTATCGATTCTTTTCTTAAAAACAAATGTATATATTTGTTTGGAGAATATATCGATAAACTAGAGAATCTATTCTCTAATGTAGTTTTTTATTTTATAACGAATCGTTATTTTGTTTTGCCTTTTGGAATATTAGCAGATTGGATAGAACAAGATTCAGGAATCTAATAAAACTCTTCGCGGGCGAATATTAACTCTTTCAATATCTACTTCAGTTCTAGGGGTAGCTCAAAATTTCTCGGAATAAATGAATTGTTCCCCGGTTCGTTCCGCCATCCCACCCAATGAATTATTTAGGATTCGTTTTTCAAGAGAATCCTCTGTATTCATAGGTTCCGTCGTTCCCATCGCTTCTCAATTAATGGTTAGGTTTGAATTCTACAATGGAGCCTTTCGTGGAATTTGTTCTTGAGTCAATCTTCTCAGTCTTTATTGGCTCTAGGCTCTTGATTTTTTTCAAGGAATCGATTCATCTATAACTAGACTAGATGAATCGGTATTGATGCTTTATAACACTGTCTTTTATGAGATGACTCAGAAACCTTACATATATTGGAATGATATATCATTGATATTCTTGTTCTTTCTTTCTCTCACCCTTCCATTTATCTATATCCTTTTCTTTTATATATATATTTTATATACATAAATACCATAATTTGATACATATATATCATATATAAAGAATTCAATTGGTTTTTCTTTTGTTTATGCAAAAAAGATTTCAGCTGCTACAATGATATGACCGCTAGATCATATCTTGACTGGTTTTTGGTATACAGATAATGTGAAACGATGAGTTGGTTATTAGTTATATAGTTATTAGTCCAGACTATAGTAGGGGTCGGTCCATCTTTTTGAATCCTATTCCTCTAAAAAAACCACCGAGTCACACACTAAGCATAGCAATTATATAAATGTATCAATCAAATTTTTATTCAATCTTATAGAATTGAGAATTCTTCCTTTTT